CTGAAAGGCATTTGTTTTATATTTTGTAATATATATAAATAAGAAATAAAAAAGAAAGTTATTATTATCTTATCTATTATCTTCTTATTTATAAATAATTTTTTATGCCTACTTGTTGATATTGTGGAGGATCACAATAAGGTTTGTTCAGTTATCAAAAAAATAGTTAGAATGGAAAACGAGATAATGTGGATTGTGTCGATCCAAGAATTTTTCTTTAATATTTCAAATATTTAATTTTATTTAAAATATTAAATATTTATTTAAATAAATATTTTAAGGCTCATATTGTAAGACTTTTTTTAATGTTTGAGTATTAGAATATTAGAATAGAATCCTCTTTCTCGAAAAAAAAAGCATTCATTTTTATAGGATAAGATGAAAGATCTTATCGAAAACTTACAGCAGCTTGCCAAACGAAGGCTAAGAGAAAAAAAAGTAGAGGTATGACTGGCATAAAATCGACAATTGGACTCAAAAAAGCATAGGCCTCCGGCAATTTGGCAAAGAAACAACTACTCGAATAAAGAGCAGAATTAAGACCGATCGAACTAAAGATATTAAGCATAACAGATTGTTTTTAAAAAAATTGTATTTTGATTGAGTTATTAATAGAAAAAATATTTCGTTTTTTGAACTTACTCACTCAATCAAAAAACCTTCCATTCTCAATAGAGAATAGAAGAAATTCTACTTTCATATAATATCTTAATGGAATTTTTGGTAATGATCAATAAATTCATTTTTTCTCTGTCTACATGTGTCGAAGTTAAAATACTAACCAACAGAATCTACTTGATTCTTTCGACAGTTGGGCTGGAATTGACGAACAATCAACAACAATATTAGTGTTTATTAGTATAGAAATCGAAGTGGGGCGTGGCCAAGCGGTAAGGCATCGGGTTTTGGTCCCGCTATTCGGAGGTTCGAATCCTTCCGTCCCAGAGCCTATGTAATTTTAGTTAAGTTAATAATAAGAAAAAAAACTTTTTTCTTTTTATTTTTATAAAGTTTCTAAGGTGTAAGATTGGCTAGAGTTTTACTCTTTTGGCTGATGATTAGAATAAAAAAATTTAGATCTTTTTCACATATTTCACAACGATACGAGCTTAAATTCCACGCAACGAAAGGCGCACCCATTGGGTATTGAGGCACGATGGGGTTATAGATTACAGAAATTTGAATTATAAAAAAGTTGTGCCTTTACCTATCCTATATCCATCCTCTATATCTATATATGATATGGGAATATATAATATAGAAAAAATATTCATCTAAAATTATAGAAGGAAGTTAGTTCTTTTTTGTTCATCCCCAGAAAACTAATTTTTTTTACTATTATTTTTTTTATATATATTATTATTATATTATTATATATAAATGAATATGAATAAAATTATTTAAAGGTTGAGTTTAAAACTCTCTTAGCTTATCTCTTAGGGATATCGTCTTATTGTCAATTTTAATTGTTTGTAATTTGTATAAAAAATGTTAATTAAGAAATAAAAAAATTAGAAAAAAGAACAGTACTAAAAAAGTGTAAGATATATTACCATATAACAACTGTCTTAACTGTGAACCAACGACTATTCATGATTTGATAATTGAATCAACCGGAACCCGATTCCAAATTCGAGGAATGTTATGGTAAAACTTCGTTTGAAACGATGTGGTAGAAAGCAACGTGCGACTTGAAGGACATGATCTGTTGTGGATTCTTATATCCATCATTCTATAATAAAGGATGCTCTTAACTCGACATCTTTTTTTCTGTTTCACTCGAACCCGGTTTGTTGGGGTGTAATGGAATATGATGGAGCTCGAGTAGAAAGTATTGAGCTATTTCTCAAGGGAGAGGGGTCTAGGGTTAGTGTCAATCAAAAGAATAAGTTGGAACAACTTCGTAAGTTATCTTTGACAAAAAAATAGAAAGGATCAAAATAAAGCCAATTTTGAATCCCCCAGGACATTTTGATAAACCTTTTTAATTAATTTGATTTATATATATCATGCGGAAATCCCTCGTTCATATTATTAGATTCTTTGATAGAAATAAATAACAAAAAGGTATGTTGCTCCCATTTTTGAAAGGATTCAAAATCAACGAAGTAATGTCTAAACCCAATGATTCAAAAAAAAGATGATAAAGGCTTCCGGAACAAGGAAAGACTCTTTTTAATTGTCGCAACAATTGATTGGGATCAATTCAAATCGATGTTAAATGAGACAAAACAGAGGGTATTTTAGACTACTCAATAAATGAGAAATGCTAAACTAAAGGATTTTTTTATTTTGGGCTCCTTGAAACCTATCCAACTTGAGTTATGAGTATACAAATGATTTTTTTTGAGTAAAGTAAAGAAAGGGCTTAATTTTAATTCATTTGAGGATTGAGGATTTTATAGACTCTTTTATTGGTCATTCTAATTTATACATACATTTTTTTAATCATTTTTTCTCGAGCCGTACGAGGAGAAAACTTCCTATACGTTTCCAAGGGGGGTTAAATCTATCCCAATGAGCCGTCTATCGAATCGTTGCAATTGATGTTCGGTCCCGAAGAGAGGGAAGAGATCTGCAGAAAGTAGGTTTTTATGATCCGATAAAAAATCAAACTTATTTAAATGTTCCTGCTATTCTAGATTTTATTCAAAAAGGCGCTCAACCTACAGAAACTGTTTATGATATTTTAAAGAGGGCGGAGGTTTTTAAAGAATTTCGATTTAAGCAAACGAAGTTCAATTAATGAATAATAAGAATTTTTTTTATAAAAACGAAAGATAATGAGGTTGTAATTTGGTAGAACTTTTTTAGCCCTGTACTTTTTTTGTAGTGCCAATCCAACAAAAGTTTTCCTCTATATTTAATATTTTTTTCTTTGTTTTCTATTTAGAGTTCACAATTTCTATTATATTTATCATATAATAATAGAATTGGATTTTATTTGAATTTTAGTACATTATTATTCAACGGAATTTTTTGTAATTATATTTAATTTTTCATTCATATTGACAAGAATGTATTGAACAAATATAATTAAATTGTGAAATAAAAAAATTAAATGGTTTTTTATGTCTTCTGCCCAATATTTTGATTTTATATCTAAAAAAATTTAACGAATCCTTGAATCAAAATATTGGATCTAAAAAATGTAGATTATTTGTCTAGCAAATTATTTATTCAATAATCTCTTTGGTGTTTGTTTTTATGTTTGTAACGGGAATCAACTCAAAAAATTTTGTTAGATTTCTTGCTAATTCAAAGTTTTGATTCCAATCCGATTTTATTGATTTCGATTGTATCTACATAACATAGCTATTTTGGGGGTTGCTAACTCAACGGTAGAGTACTCGGCTTTTAAGTGCGACTAAGATCTTTTACATATTTGGATGAAGTAAGGAATTCGTCTACACCATCGGTAGAGTTTATACGACCACGACTGATCCGGAAAGGAAATTTATGGAAAAAAGAGCATGTCGTATCAATAGAGAATTTGGAACCTATTTCATTCTTATCAAAGCAGTACAAAACTCCATTTGATTTCTTGGAAGGAAATGCAATGAATTCACTGTTGGGTCGATTAAATAAATGGATCGAACCCTATCCTTATGGGTTCTAATTTTGTGGAAAGAATAAGCAACGAGCTTATCTTCGTAATTTGAATGATTACCCGATCTAATTAGATGTTAAAAAAACTTAGTACCTGATGCGGGAAAGGATTATCCCACGTGTGGATTTTCTTTTTTAGTGAATCCTAACTATTAAACTCCCCATTCTCCATATGAAGATGGACATGAATGTGTAGAAGAAACAGTATGTTGATAAAGATTTTCCAAAATCAAAAGAGCGGTTGGGTTGAAAAAATAAAGGATTTCTAACCAACGTTTTATGTTATTTCCTAAATAACAAAAAAACAAATTAGATGGAAAAAATTGAGAGTCCGTTGATGAATTTACCGAGGTATCTATTAAAAAAAAAAATACCTTGTTTTGACTGTATCGCACTATGTATCATTTGATAACTTAAGAACCCCCCATTTTTTTACTTTGAGTTTTAGGTCCGGTTTTAAATGGAAGAATTCCAAGGGTATATAGAACTAGAGGGTTCTTGGCAACACAACTTTTTCTATCCACTTAGCTTTCAGGAATATATTTTTTCGTTTGCATATGGTCATGATTTAAATAAATCTATTTTGTTGGAAACTTCCGGTAATAGGAAATATAGTTTACTAATTGTGAAACGTTTAATTACTCGAATGTATCAACATAATCATTTGATTCTTTCGTCTAACGATTCTAACCAAAATGACTTTTGGGGGCACAAACGCAATTTTTATTCGCAAATGATATCAGAAGGATTTTCAGTCATTGTGGAAATTCCATTTTATCTTCTATTAATAGCTTCTCCAGAGAAACAAAAAATAGTCAAATCCCATAATTTGCGATCAATTCATTCAATATTTCCTTTTTTAGAGGACAAATTTTTACATTTAAATTCTGTGTTAGATATATTACTACCTTACCCTGCCCATCTAGAAATCTTGGTTCAAACACTGCGGTACTGGATAAGAGATGCCTCGTCTTTGCATTTATTACGATTATTTCTTTATGAGTATCATAATTGGAATAGTCTTTTTATTCCAAAAAAATCCATTTCTTTTTTTTTTAAACGGAATCAAAGATTATTCTTGTTCTTATATAATTTCCATGTATGTGAATACGAATCGATTTTTTTTTTTTTTTTCAACCAAGCCTCTCATTTACTAGCAACATCTTATGGAGCCCTTCTTGAACGCACTTTTTTCTACGGAAAATTAGAATACTTAGTAAAACTTTTTACTAAGGATTTTCCCGGTATCCTAGGGCTTTTCAAGGATCCTTCTCCGCATTCTGTTAGGTATAAAGGAAAATCCATTCTGGCCTCAAAAGGGACATTCTTTTTGATGCATAAATGGAAATTTTACCTTATTCATTTCTGGCAATGTAATTTTTCTGTGTGGT